ATGGTAACTGAGTTCATGAATTATGGCCAACAAACAGTACGAGCCGCAAGGTATATTGGTCAAGGTTTTATGATTACCTTATCACACGCGAATCGTTTACCTGTAACTATTCAATACCCCTATGAAAAATTGATTACATCCGAGCGTTTCCGCGGCCGAATCCACTTTGAATTTGATAAATGCATTGCTTGTGAAGTATGTGTTCGCGTATGTCCTATAGATCTGCCCGTTGTTGATTGGAAATTGGAAACTGATATTAGAAAGAAACGATTGCTTAATTACAGTATTGATTTTGGAGTATGTATATTTTGTGGTAATTGCGTTGAGTATTGTCCAACAAATTGTTTATCAATGACTGAAGAATATGAACTTTCTACTTATGATCGTCACGAATTGAATTATAATCAAATTGCTTTGGGTCGGTTACCAATGTCAGTAATTGACGATTACACAATTCGAACAATTTTAAATTTGCCTGAAATAAAAACTTAATAACTCATTTTGATCTAAAAGAATGAGGCTTTTTATTTGGTGAATAACTAGAATTTTATTAATATATTCATAATTATATTGATTATATTGATTAGGAGACGAGAATCATGTTTTAATTTATATTAAATTTCTATGACTATATTGAGGATTTGCAAATATATAGATTTAAATTACTCTTTCGAGAGATTAGGCCAATAACTATATCTACATCAATCCATATCCATGAAAATGGAATTTTTAATTTAATAATAATTAAGAACTATTATAAAAAAGTAGATTTCCCTCTTTTTTCCTGACCGGGTGTCAATAAAGTTATGAAAGATTTTGATTTATTTATCTCTTATTTTATATATAATGGATTTACCTGGACTAATACATGATTTTCTTTTAGTCTTTCTGGGATTGGGTCTTATATTAGGGGGTCTGGGAGTAGTATTACTTCCCAATCCCATTTATTCTGCCTTTTCATTGGGATTTGTTTTTGTTTGTATATCTTTATTCTATATTCTATCAAACTCGCATTTTGTAGCTGCCGCGCAGCTCCTTATTTACGTAGGAGCCATAAATGTTTTAATCATTTTTGCTGTGATGTTCATAAATGGTTCAGAATATTCCAAAGATTTCCGCCTTTGGACCGTGGGAGATGGAGTAACTTCCGTGGTCTGCACAAGTATTTTTTTTTCACTAATTACTACTATTCCAGATACGTCATGGTACGGGATTATTTGGACTACAAAAGCAAGCCAGATTATAGAGCAAGATCTGATAAGTAATAGTCAACAAATTGGGATTCATTTATCAACAGATTTTTTTATTCCGTTTGAATTTATTTCACTAATTCTTTTAGTTGCGTTAATCGGCGCAATTGCTGTAGCTCGTCAATAATAACTCTTTAGAACCGGAAAACCCTTGTTATGAGCTATCAGATGCATTTCCTTTTTCTATTTGACTTTGGATATAAAAGAGAAAGTCTTTATTAGTTTGATCTATTCCCAATATATTCCTTTATTTCATTATTCTAGTCAATCCAATTGGTTAAATTGTTGTTCATATTGAAATGAATCGAGATTGATGAGGAGTTGGTTAATGATGCTCGAACATGTACTTGTTTTGAGTGCCTATTTATTTTCTGTCGGTCTATATGGATTGATTACAAGTAGAAATATGGTTAGGGCTCTTATGTGTCTTGAACTTATATTAAATGCGGTTAATCTCAATTTTGTAACATTTTCTGATTTTTTTGATAGTCGTCAATTAAAAGGAGCAATTTTTTCTATTTTTGTTATAGCTATTGCAGCTGCTGAAGCCGCTATTGGACTCGCCATTGTTTCATCAATTTATCGTAACAGAAAATCAACTCGTATAAATCAATCTAATTTGTTGAATAAGTAATATTATCCTATTAAAATAAAATTAGAATTTTCATAAATCAATTAAAATTAGCATGTGTGCCACGTAAGGTATGATCATGTTATCACAAAGATAAGAAATCAAAGTAGTTTGGCACTGTCAATCCAGAAAAAACCGGGTAACTCATCGATTCATCTAGTATTAGTATTTAAATATATAATTCATTTATCAATTTACTAGATTGAAACTTTATCACGTTCAAAAATATCGATCCAATGTCGCATTCAGTAAAGATTTATGATACATGTATTGGGTGTACTCAATGTGTCCGAGCCTGTCCTACGGATGTATTAGAAATGATACCTTGGGACGGATGTAAAGCCAAACAAATAGCTTCCGCTCCAAGAACAGAGGATTGTGTCGGCTGTAAGAGATGCGAATCCGCCTGCCCAACGGATTTCTTGAGTGTTCGAGTTTATTTATGGCATGAAACAACCCGCAGTATGGGTATAGCTTATTAATACGTTACAGAAACCTCTCCTTGAGTCCATTTTTTTTTACCGCCAAAACATGTGCCCAAAAATATCTTATTTTTGGGCACATGTTTTTCTGGTCCAAGCGTATCTTGTCTTTACCACGAACAAATTTCCTTGGTTAA